AACAGAATCAAGAATAATTATTATTTCGACACAAGAAAGGGACGTATAAAATTCTTTTCTTGTGTCGAAGACTAGGAAAACGACTAATCCGTCCTAACAAAATGTGTTCCCCTCATTTATTCTTTCTTTTCTATTTTCCGCTTATTTTTATGTTTAATATCTAGTCAATTTTTTCTATTTGAATAGAAAATCGTTGATGCATTATATTACATTTTAATATGACTGATCATACCACTACAATTTGAAAACAAAGTCAAGGATAAATTGCAAAACTTTTATTTACAATATACATACTATCACCAGTGCTGTGTACAAGTAATTACTGAAAGCTAGTATAAAACAGAATAGAAACAAGTAAACAAAAGACTTTGCAGTCTTTTTTCTTTTATATATATGTATATATGACCTAATTTTCAAAAAGAAATTTGTCCTTGTTCAACGAGCTTGATGTTGATAAATTCACAGACCTAGAAATTCATTTCGGACAATTGAACTTTCTCAAACTGTTTCTTTTTAAGAACCAAAAAGATTTGTGCCAAAATCACAGATGCCAAGAAGAACAAAAGACCTTGAACACGTAATGGATCTTGAAGTACTATTTCTGCATCTCCCTGACCAAATCCACCCACATTCGGATTACTTGTTAATGGTTGATCAAGTTTGATAGATTCACCTTCTGAAACAAGAAGCTCTGGTCCTGGAGGAATAATATCAACCACTTGACGCCCGTCTGATGGATCCCCGATAGTTATTTCATATCCCCCCTTTTCCTTTCGTATAATTTTAGTTACTATACCTGCTGCTGTAGCATTATAAACCGTATTATTACTCTTGCTCCCGTCTGGATAAATCTGCCCCCGTCCTCTGTTTCCACCTACATATATGGGATATTTTAAGAAGTGGGCATCTTTTTTAGTTGTAGGGTCGGGAGAAAGAATAGGAAAGGTAATTTCACTATATTTCTGACCCGGAACAGGACCTATCACAAGAATATTTTTTTTAGTAGGGCGATAACTCTGAAAAGAAAGATTTCCTATCTTTTCTTTCAGCTCCGGCGAAATACGATCGGGGGGGGCTAATTCAAACCCTTCAGGTAAAATCAGAACAGCCCCTACATTCAAACCACCCTTTTTCCCATTAGCAAGAACTTGTTTCACTTGGATATCATAAGGAATTCGAACAACTGCCTCAAATACAGTATCAGGAAGTACCGCTTGTGGAACCTCAATATCCACGGGCTTATTAGCTAAATGGCAATTGGCACATACAATCCGCCCAGTTGCTTCTCGTGGATTTTCATAACCCTGTTGTGCAAAAATGGGATATGCATTTGAAATGTATGTCCGAGTTATTATGTATATCACGAGGGATAAGGAAATAGATCCAGTAATCCGTTCCTTTATCCAAGAAAGGGTAGTTCTAGTTTGCATGGTCCAATCATTGATCCCGAAAATTTCTACAATAAATTTGGTAGGTCGCTAGTATAGTTCCCTATCCATGATTCTGCTCTTTACTAAACTCATTTAACTGCAATATTAGGAAAATCCCCCCAGATTGATAGAACTAGTAAGTATTATTTTGAATGCGCTTTTCCGATGTTAGACAGTAACAAATAGTAGAATTGGATTAAGATTACAGTGGACCGTTTTTCAATCATTCATCGAATGATAAATCACTACAAGTGACGGAGATATACGATTTAAATACCGGAAAATCCAATATTTGAAAATTGTATCTATAATGACTGGAAAAGTGGAAACAAGACCCGATATAATTTTATCATTATAAGCAAACCCAAAATCTTTGTACACAAAGCTAAGCAGAAGTTCCCAACCGTGGGGTGAATGGAATCCGATACATAAATCGGTTAATAAAAGAATAGAAAAAGCTTTGATTGTGTCACTTAAGTTATATAAGAATTCTTGAACCCAAGAGTTAAAAAGAATAAGTTCTTTATTACCCAGAAGAGAATAACCACTTAGAATAACAAAATAGGTTAGATTTGTCGAGAAGTGTAAAATCGTATTCATACGATTCTCATTATGCATCTTGATCAATTGGATTGTTTCTTTTTGTATCCCTATATTCCATTTTTGAGGATGTGTCTCCGAAAATTCCTTTATCATTTCTTCCAACAAGAAAAGTTCCTTTAATTCTATGAATTTTTCTAGAAGACTCTTTTCTTGAATATGATTCAAAAAAATTTCATATTTCCTAGTATTCCACCAATTTGTAATCCAAGATTCCATACTTTTTTGAAATAAAAGAGAGATCAACCAGGGTAAAAATACTATAGATGCAAGATATATAAGGGGAGTCAATTCTTTTTTTTTTGACATTTTTTTTCATCTTTGAATTATTAATGAACCCACCCTATTCATCGATTCTATGTGATCTACTCTTTCGATCAAGCGTGAGTTCTATAGACAAGATATGAACCCCCCCTTTTTTTGTGATTCAGTGTTTAGCCCCTGATCCTACAAAGAATACATAAATAGAATAAGACCATTTCGAAAAAGGAATACTCATTTTTTTTTTTTTTTTTTTTCAGATACCTAAAATTAGTTAACTTTGAAATTGTTTTTCCCCGACGATGGATACCCGAACGAACGAATTAAAATGAGCCAATCCCGTTTCAAGACGAAATAAACCCCCTGAGCCCACAACTCGTTGAAAAAATTATAAAAAAGGTGTGATGATCAAAAAAGAGTGCCAAAACAAGACAGAATTCCAGTCATTTTTGACTTTTTTTGGTACTGAATTAAGTTGCGCGGATTTCCATATTATATTACGCATCAAACTTTTTTGCGGACAAAGCCGTTTTGGTTTAGAGCTGTTCTATATAATATATGTCTGATCCGGTTTGGCTACAATGAGTCCTCTTATATTATAAAAAAAGAGGATTCCCAAGCTTTTTCCTTTTGATGAGAAAACATTTAGTTAGTTTCTTTTTCAAAAGATTTCAATCGGTACGCGCAAGAAATAGGCTAATTCCGCAGCTTTTTGTTCAATTTCGCGTGGAGTCAAATTCTCATCAGTACGAGTCAAGGGAATGTCCCCCTGGCCGCGGATTTCCATATAAAGAACACGGCGGGCATAAATACCCTCTTTAACTTCTATTCTTATGGACTGAATATCTTTCATAAGGAATCGGAGGAAAATGCGACGATTCTTTCCAGGAAATCCCCAACGAAAAATACACACTATTCCCCCCTTTCTATCGAATCGATCATAACCACTACCCACATTCCACGCAATTGTGCACCACAAATAGGAACTAATAAAGAGACCCGCGATACCATAGAAAGACATCACGATCCCTTGGGGAAAAAAAGAGATTTGATGATATGGAAATAAAGATATCAAATTCCTACCAAGATAACTGGAAGTTCCAACCAATAAAAATCCTACTGAACCTAAAAAAAGGATACAGGCCCAACCGAAATTACTTATTTTTCGAGACCCTGTTATAAGTTCTATCCATAGCTGTTCTGATCGCCAACTCATACTAGATCCAGTTGTATTTTATTGGAAGTGAAAGAATAAACAAAATAAATTTGACTTTACTCTTTTTTTTGTTTCCGAAGGAACTCTCATCAACTAGGCTTATTCTAATGTGAATCTTTAGGAGTCTTCGGAGGAAGCCACACCTTAGATCATATTTTAGATCATATTATACTAAATAGATATCTGTGATATGATCTAAATCTAAGTCTTGAAAAAAAAAATCAATGAGATTTCATCCCATCGGATCTAAAAAATCTTGTTTTTTTGAATATGAAGAAATAAAGAAGCCATTGCCATTGCCGGAAAAACTAGGCCCACTAAGGGCACAAAAATAGAGGGTAAGTTGAGAGTTGTCATAGACTGGATACCTCGATTTAAGATTTGTACTTGTTATAATTGTTATATAAGGTATTTTAGAATAAAATAATTCTATTTGGAATAAATTAGACTCTAATATAAGTGAATATATATATATAATAATTAAGTATAGAATAAGTGCAAAGAGGATAGAACTAACTAAATGGGCTTCGTTTTTTTTAGCTTTCTACATAAACTATATGAATGATCCAACAGGTTTTCTTAGTAATAATGACGATTCTCGGTAAATTATATTATAGAAGGATGCAAGACTCTATATAGAGACAATTTTTTCTATATACATAAGTATAAGGAGAGGGTGCAAATTTTTGCCTTCCCCGAAATCCGCGAAAGGCAAAAGTAGCACTCTTGTCTTGTTTGTTGATAAAGACTGGCTTTCTGATTACTAATCATTAATATGACTAAAAAGGGATATCGCAAAAAAATTACGAAACTTTTGATTCTCTCTTGATTCGCTCTACAATTGGGTCTTATGTCACCAAAGAAAATTTAACTTTTCGTATTTTGATTTTAATTCCATAATTCCAATAAACTAACTACTTGTTCGTTACCAATAAACTAATTGAACCTAACATTCCACTTGTTGATTTTTTTCAAGGGAAAGAAAGCATGGAGTTGAAATAACTCACTCAGAACACCTTTTAAAGGATTACGTGGTACGATTTGGTCGAATAAACCCTTTTGGAATAAATACTCAGCCGCTTGTGAACCTTCCGGTACTGTCTTATTCAATGTTTGTTCAATTACTCGTTTCCCCGCAAATGCAATGTAGGCATTGGGTTCAGCAATAATGATATCCCCCAACATACCAAAACTCGCTGTCACCCCACCAGTAGTGGGAGATGTAAGGATTGATACATAGAATAACTTTTTATTTAATTGATAATCATATAAAGCAGAAGATATTTTAGCCATTTGCATTAAGCTCAAACTTCCTTCTTGCATCCGTGCTCCTCCGGAAGCACACACTAGAATAAGAGGGAGAAAGCTCTTGGTAGCATACTCGATCAAACGAGTGATTTTCTCGCCGACTGCAGATCCCATACTACCCCCCATAAACTGAAAATCCATAACCCCGATTGCTATCGGAATACCATTTAGTTGACCTGTGCCTG